TTTCTATATGCCTATTATGTATCTGCACCCCTTGGGATCGATAAACCTTTTGAACCTTATTAACCAAAGAGATACGACTTTGCACTATAGTTAGCTCAGCACCAATCAGGAATGCCCAAGGAATTCCAAGAATTCTTGTTATACATTTGTTCCAAGTCTCAATCCTCTTTTCGAGATTCATCGATATTGAATCAATCGAACGCACTTCTAACACCTGTTCCACTTTTGGAAGACCTTGCGTTATATCACCAGATCTTGATTTTTCATATATAAATGTAACTAATGTATCTCCTTCGTAAAGGATTTCCCCATAATGTCCATGAACAGTTGCTCCTGGAGTAGCCAAATAAGGCTTAGCTGATCGTATTACCACAGAGTCAACTTGAAGAATTAGAACTTGACCCGATTTTAAATGCGGTCCTTTTTTGGCTATACATACATTTTCACAAAGAAACTGCCCAAGACTAACGATTGTAGATGTCTCTTCACAACAATTGTAATGCAGAAAATACCAATTCAAATTGAATGGATTCAAAATGATGTTACTGCAGGAATAGGGATTATAAATTTTACCTTTTTCATCCAGTAAATAATATTTAAGTATTTGAAAAATCTGTTTTAAATTGTCAAGTTGCAAATAGTTAGTTACCAAGATTTGATTATGGGTTATTAAATCGGAAAAGAAATCAAAATTATAAATTGGAAAGCCTGTTCCTAAGGGGCCCAACGGATTCCTAATTGGAATTAGGGGGTCCTCTTTGATTGATTCTTTTATCACATTGGGAGATTTTACATCGTTGAATGGGCCTGTTCGAGAACAATTGGATGATGACAAAATTATCAAAGATTGAGATTCCTTATTTCGATTCAATAACGTATGAATAGTTCCTTGATTTGGATTAAGGGATTCTTGAATCCTTGCCTTGGAATAGGAATAAATGGAAGAAAACGGATTGACATTAGCGCGATCTGATCCATTCTCAGAGATTAATCCTGAACCCGACAGATCATTTCTTTTTCCGGTATACAAAATAGGTGACTTCGCTAAGTCGATTCTTAGAAAATCTCTAATTAAACCATTTGTCCTTATTTCAACAAAGGAAGCACAGGCCTTTTCGATCTTTTTGTCTTGGTCCCAATTCAACACTAAACAAGTCCGAACTAATTGAATACTTGTGTCCCAAATTTCAAGAATTGGGTCGTAATAAAGGATATAGTTGACAACTCGAAGTTGTAGATTATCACTTTCTTGCAAGAGATCCGGTGGGAAAAGTCTTCCTAAATTTATACCATCCGTTTTTTTATATGGGACTACAGGTTGAACCAAAACAAAATATTTTTTTTCATACCTGGAAAGTTTCATTCGTTGGATATAGAGCCAATTTTTCAATTTTTTGTATTCTTTGGAATTTTGTTTTCCCCCTCCTGGTGGTATCAATCGGAATGCCTTGTTTGTCTTTCCAGGAAAATGGATATCTCCAGAAAAGATTATTAGTTTAATTTTTTCTGCTTTTTTCTTCACTCGGACCAATCCACCTACCCGACTTCTTCTATTTAAAGTGATTTGTGTATCTATCCCAATAATACTATTGTGCCGTACCATTATGGAACAAGATTCGGCCAAAATGTGGACTTCCACGGGAATAAAAAAAAACGGATTTACTTCCTTTTGGTATTTTGGCCAAAATACCTTGACTCCTCGATACTCAATCAACTCCTCTTCATTAACGATTGAATTCAGTTCTCTAGTCTCATATTTAGTAAGTCCCGAGCTCTTTCTTATATATCGAGGATCGTCCAAATAAGCAAGAATACTATTTCTACGGAGAATACCATTTCGGGGGATTTCAATTGAGATACCTGAAGAAGGTATTAATTGGTTCTCGCCCTCTTGAATCGATTCGAGTGGGATGATGACTCTATTTCTTCGCCTCTTTGCCAATAAATCCGAATTCCCCTCGAGAACGGCCGGATTTCTGAGATTACAACGACCGGTACATGTCATTCGATTAAGTTCTGAATAATCAGGAATCCTATCTCCTTTTTGATTTTTACCAGAAAAATACGAACTAAAAAATTTGTGTCTCACTTGATTATTAGTTACTGAGGGGTTAGAAATATATCTTCGCTTAACAGAAAGAGAATAAGCGTTCATTTGATCTTGATCCTTGTGGATCGAACAGGGGCCTGGACTGGATCTCCAGGGCTCCCCTAATAATATCCATAAATGACTTGTTTTTGGTAAGAGATGAATATTACCATATGTAAATTCAGGTGCATGGTACACATCGGTATTCCAGTGCATTTCGCCTTCTGAGTCAGAATAAATATGTTTTCGAACCTTCTCTTTCAAATTCAAAGTGGATGTTCTCGCGCGAATCTCAGCAATGACTTGTTCTGATTCTACATATTGATCGTTTTGAACTAAAAGAAAACTTTTGGGCGGAATACACACATTGTGTATAATATCTTCACTTTCAATAGTTACATACAAGTCTCTAGAACATAGAAAAGCAGGATGTCCATGACGTGTACGTGTCGGATGAACCAAATCCTCATTGAATTTTATTTTTCCATTAGAAGGGGCTCGGACATGTTCTGCAGTACCCCCTGTGAATACTCCGCCGGTATGAAAAGTTCTTAATGTTAATTGAGTACCTGGTTCTCCAATAGATTGACCTGCAATAATACCTACAGCTTCTCCCAATTCAACCAGGTCGTCGTGAGCTGGGCTTCGGCCATAGCATAGTTGACAAATCCAAGATGTACTCCTACAAGTAAAGGGGGTTCGAATAGAGATTGGTTGTGCTCTAAAAGTTATGAATCTATTAACAAGTCCAACCCCAATATCTTGATTTCTAGTAGCAATGCATCGCGAACCTATATATATATGATCCGCTAATACACGCCCAATTAATGTTTGGATAAAAATCCTGTCGGTCATCATTCCATTTCGAGGACTTACAGAAATACCTCGGACGGTGCCACAATCTGTTCGACGTACAACAATGTGTTGAACTACTTCAACAAGTCTGCGCGTGAGGTATCCTGCATCTGATGTTCGGATAGCGGTATCCACAACTCCTTTACGGGCTCCGTAGCAAGAAATAATATATTCTGTTAAAGAGAGTCCTTCGCGTAAATTGCTTTGAATGGGTAAATCAATCATTTGACCTTGGGGATCCGACATTAATCCTCTCATACCTACTAATTGATGTACCTGAGATGCATTTCCTCTGGCTCCCGAAAAAGACATTATATGGACTGGATTAAAAGGATCGGTCATCCGAAAATTAGGATTCATTTCTTGTCGCAAATATTCACTTGTGGCATACCAGATCTCGATCGATTGACGTAATTTTTCTACCGCGTGTACATTCCCATAATGATGGTGTTTTTCCAAAATAAAACTTTGTTGTTCAGCGTCTTGAACTAGCCATCTTTTAGAAGGTATTGTTAAAAGATCATCAATTCCTAATGAAATGGATGCGGCGGTAGCTTGTCGGAAACCCAGAGTCTTTACTTGATCCAGGATATGTGATGTATATCCTATTCCATAGTGATCAATAAATCGACTAATAAGTCGTTTCATGGCAGTTCCGTCTATCACTTTATTGTGAAAGACCTGAGTGGGCCGTTCTGCCATCAGTACCTCCATATTGCGCTGAGTAGAATTTGACAATGGGTTTGAGTCAGTGATTGGACAACTTCCTTTTCTAGATCTTGATTCACGTAGAAATTCCGCAATTTTATAGTCCTAGTTAACCCGGCGAGACTCGAATTCCCGCTGGTAGCATAGAATTACAACAGCCCTGCCAAAACCCCTGTATGGCTTCTTCTATTTCTCGATAAAGAGAAATATGCCCAAGAGTGGTTCGAATATATATATAAAGAATTTCTTTTTTTATACTTCTTACTATTAGATAGTGTCCATAAATCTCATAATAGGTCCCCAAAGATTCATAGTGAATTTCAATGGGAGTTTCTCTTGCAGCAATAACGCGTTGATCTAGTCGCCACCGCAGCCACAAAGGACTACCTAAATTGATTCGTTTTTGCCGAAAAGCTCCAATTGCATCATAGGCGTTACAAAAAAACGGTTCTTTTTTTTTTGTATACTTATAGTTATTATCTTCATTTTGATAGTTTCTACCATTACACGGATTATACCTATTTACACAAATACCCCGACGATTTCCACTCGTTAAGACATAGAGTCCACTAAGCATATCTTGAGTTGGTGCAGAAATGGGATCTCCAATAGTTGGAGACAAAAGATTCATATGAGAAAACATAAGTAAACGTGCCTCTGCTTGAGCCTCCAAAGATAAAGGCACATGAACAGCCATTTGATCCCCGTCAAAGTCCGCATTGAAGCCCTTACAAACTAATGGGTGTAAACAAATAGCGCGCCCTTCTACTAAAATGGGGAGGAATGCCTGTATGCCTAATCTATGCAGAGTAGGCGCTCTATTCAGCAATACAGGATGGTCATCCAGAATTTCTTGAAGTATTTCCCATACAATTGGTTTTTTTTTACGAATTTGACTCTTAGCAACTCCGATGTTCGAAGCAAGATGTTTTCTAATTAGGTCACGAATTACAAATGCCTGGAAAAGTTCTATTGCTATTTCGCGAGGCAATCCACATCGATGTAATGAAAGTGAAGGGCCCACGACAATCACTGACCGCCCTGAATAATCGACGCGTTTACCAAGCAGAGTCTCGCGAACTCTTCCTTCTTTGCCTTCAATTACATCTGAAAGCGACTTGTAAACTCTATTATGATCATCCCTCATTGGTTGTCCGCAGATTCCATTATCAAGAAGTGCATCCACTGCTTCTTGTAGCAATTTTTCCTGAGATATTATTAATTCTTCTGGCGTAGCTATACTTGTTGTTAATAGATCTGTAAGAGTATTATTCCGATAGATAATTCTTCTATAGATTTCATTAATATCCGAGGTCACCAGTTTATCCTCATCTATATGATAAATTGG